ACACCACCCGCTGAAATAACTACCTACTTTTTTAGGCATTTTACTGAATTTTAAACAATCCCGCAGGTACAAAAGTTTGGTCCTGGCTTTACTATCAGCTTTAACTCAAATTACACATGCAAGTATCCGCACCCCCGTGAGGATGCCCCTATTACCCCACCCGGAAATAGGGAGCCGGCATCAGGCACAGACCTAGACTAGCCCAAGACGCCTTGCTTTGCCACACCCCCAAGGGAACTCAGCAGTGATAAACATTAAGCAATAAGTGAAAACTTGACTTAGTTAGTGTTATTTTAAGAGCAGGTAAAACTCGTGCCAGCCACCGCGGTTACACGTGAAGGCTCAAGTTGATAGTCTACGGCGTAAAGGGTGGTAAGAGGCATTAATTAAACAAATAAAGTCGAACAACCTCCAGGCCGTTGCACGCATTGCGAGGACAGGAAGCCCAATCACGAAAGTAACTTTAGAACCTCTCGATCCACGAAAGCTGAGAAACAAACTGGGATTAGATACCCCACTATGCTCAGCCCTAAACCAAGATGCCTCAATTACAGTTGCATCCGCCAGGGAACTACGAGCGCCAGCTTGAAACCCAAAGGACTTGGCGGTTTCTCAGACCCACCTAGAGGAGCCTGTTCTGTAACCGATGATCCCCGTTAAACCTCACCACTCCTTGTCACCACAGCCTATATACCGCCGTCGCAAGCTCACCCTGTGAAGGAATAAAAGTAAGCAAAATGGGTCTCACCCAAGAACGTCAGGTCGAGGTGTAGCTTACGGAGTGGAAAGAAATGGGCTACATTTTCTATCCCAGAAAACTACGAACGGCACTGTGAAATCAGTGCCCGAAGGAGGATTTAGCAGTAAAAATCAAATAGAGCGTGATTTTGAAGCAGGCTCTGAGAAGCGTACACACCGCCCGTCGCTCTCCCCTACTTTAAACCAACTAAAGTAAATAACCAAACAACCAAAACCACGGGGAGATAAGTCGTAACATGGTAAGTGTACCGGAAGGTGCACTTGGAAAACCAGAACGTGGCTGAGACAGTTAAGCACCTCCCTTACACCGAGACTACATCCATGCAAGTTGGATCGTTCTGAGCCAAACAGCTAGCTCACCCACCAAAACCCATATTACAAGATTTGTAAGTTTTGCCCAATTTAACAACAATAATCAAACCATTTTTCCGTCCCAGTATAGGCGATAGAAAAGACACTATGAAGCGATAGAACCAGTACCGCAAGGGAACGCTGAAAGAGAACTGAAATAAACCATTTAAGCCTAAAAAAGCAGAGACACATCCTCGTACCTTTTGCATCATGATTTAGCCAGAACCTGCGAGCAAAGAGAAACTTTAGTTCGCAACCCCGAAACCAAGTGAGCTACCCCGAGACAGCCTCCATTATAGGGCCAACCCGTCTCTGTGGCAAAAGAGTGGGAAGATCTCCGGGTAGGGTGACAGACCTACCGAACTTGGTGATAGCTGGTTACCTAAGAAATGGATATTAGTTCAGCCTCGTATCTCCCCAACCCACATAAGCACCACTGCCCTAAGGAAAAGAGAAAACTACGAGAGTTAGTTAAAGGGGGTACAGCCCCTTTGAACCAGGACACAACCTGACCCAGGAGGTTAAGGGTCATACCCAACAAGACACCTAGCTTCAGTGGGCTTAGAGGCAGCCACCTGCATCAGAGAGCGTTAAAGCTCAAGCTAACCTATTAGTCTTTTATTCTGACATAAAAACCCCAAACCCCTACTTTTATTAGGTCATTCCATGCACCCATGGAAGAGATTCTGCTAAAATGAGTAATAAGAAGATAAACCCTTCTCCGTGCCCACGCTTAAGTTAGATCGGACCCCCCACTAACAATTAACGAACCCAGACAAAGAGGGAAAAATGGCTATTTAACAAAAACAAGAAAACCTCAAACCACCTTATCGTTAACCTTACACCGGAGGGCTCTCAGGAAAGATTAAAAGAAAGGGAAGGAACTCGGCAAACACAAGCCCCGCCTGTTTACCAAAAACATCGCCTCCTGCAAAAATCAATGTATAGGAGGTCCTACCTGCCCGGTGACCAAGTTAAACGGCCGCGGTATTTTGACCGTGCAAAGGTAGCGCAATCACTTGTCTTTTAAATAGAGACCTGTATGAATGGTGAAACGAGGGCTTAACTGTCTCCCCTCTCCAATCAATGAAATTGATCTACCCGTGCAGAAGCGGGTATTAACATACAAGACGAGAAGACCCTATGGAGCTTAAGATATAAGTCACCTGTGTAAAAACCTCTAATCAAAAGAACAAAACAAAACAACGACTGACTGACATCTTCGGTTGGGGCGACCACGGGAGAAAAAAAATCCCCCGCGTGGAATGAGGTATTCCCTTAAAACCACGAGGTACACCTCTAAGTCACAGAACTTCTGACCAAAAGATCCGGCACTAAGCCGATCAACGAACCAAGTTACCCTAGGGATAACAGCGCAATCCTCTTCAAGAGTTCCTATCGACAAGGGGGTTTACGACCTCGATGTTGGATCAGGACATCCTAATGGTGCAGCCGCTATTAAGGGTTCGTTTGTTCAACGATTAAAGTCCTACGTGATCTGAGTTCAGACCGGAGTAATCCAGGTCAGTTTCTATCTGTAAAGTCACCTCTCCTAGTACGAAAGGACCGGAGACATAAGGCCCCCGCCACCGACACGCCTTACTTCCACTTAATGACACCAACTCAATTAAGTAAAGAAGGACGAAAGGTGCCCCGAGGTGCCTGGGGTTGGGATGGCAGAGTCCGGCAAATGCAAAAGACCTAAACCCTTTTTCGCAGGGGTTCAAATCCCCTTCCTAACTATGACGGTAATAACCCACCTACTTAACCCCCTAGCCTATATTGTACCCGTTCTCCTAGCAGTAGCCTTCCTGACGCTCATTGAACGAAAAGTCTTAGGCTACATACAACTACGCAAGGGTCCAAACGTAGTAGGGCCTTTTGGCCTGCTCCAGCCAATTGCGGACGGAGTTAAACTGTTTATTAAAGAACCCGTCCGCCCATCTACTTCCTCACCATTCCTATTTCTAGCAACACCCGCCCTAGCCTTCACCCTAGCCATGATACTATGAGCCCCAATTCCAATCCCCCACCCTGTTACTAATCTTAACCTGGGGGTCCTCTTTATTCTTGCCCTATCTAGCCTGGCAGTATACTCCATCCTGGGATCCGGATGAGCATCAAACTCAAAATACGCATTAATCGGAGCCTTACGAGCCGTAGCACAAACCATCTCCTACGAAGTTAGCCTAGGCCTAATCCTATTGTCCCTAATCGTCCTTGCAGGAGGCTTCACCCTCCAAACATTTAACACAACACAAGAAGCCACCTGACTTCTCCTCCCAGCCTGACCCTTAGCAGCAATATGATATATTTCTACCCTAGCAGAAACGAACCGGGCCCCCTTTGATCTTACTGAAGGTGAATCAGAACTGGTATCAGGCTTCAATGTAGAATACGCAGGAGGACCGTTCGCACTATTTTTCCTAGCTGAGTACGCCAATATCCTCCTAATAAATACCCTATCAACCATCCTATTCTTAGGAACCTCACACACCCCATCTCTCCCAGAACTTACATCAATAAACTTAATGACCAAAGCCGCACTCCTCTCAATCCTATTTTTATGAATCCGAGCCTCTTACCCCCGATTCCGGTACGATCAACTTATGCACCTGATCTGAAAAAACTTCCTGCCCATTACCCTAGCAATTGTCTTATGCCATTCCACCCTCCCAATTACATTTACCGGCCTGCCGCCACAACTTTAACCCCCCCCATGTCCGGAGCTGTGCCCGAATACTTAAGGATCACTTTGATAGAGTGACTTATGAGGGTTTAAGTCCCTTCAGCTCCTAGGAAGAAAGGATTTGAACCTTTATTTCAGAACTCAAAATTCTAGGTGCGCCCATTACACCACTTCCTAAACTTATCTAGTAAGGCAAGCTAAACCGAAGCTACTGGACCCCCCAAAAATGAAGATTAAATACTTCTCTTTCTGCATGATACCCTTGATTGAATTTATACTAGCTTCCGCGATTGGTCTAGGAACCACCTTAACTTTTATTAGCTCCCACTGACTACTTGCCTGAGTTGGACTCGAAATCAACACGTTAGCCATTATTCCCCTAATAGCCCAACACCACCACCCTCGAGCAACGGAAGCCGCAACCAAGTACCTCCTAATCCAAGCTGCAAGCACAGCAACCTTATTATTTGCCACCACCCTGAATGCATTTACACAAGAGGAATGAAGTATTACTTCAATTGAAAACCAGGCTGCAATTACCCTCATCATGCTAGCTCTTGCCCTTAAACTAGGACTAGCCCCATTTCACTTCTGATTGCCCGAAGTTATGCAAGGACTTAACCTTACAACAGGAATGATCTTAGCAACATGACAAAAACTAGCGCCAACCGCTCTTATTTTACAAACCTCCCACCTAGCACCTCCCAACCTCCTAATAACATTAGGAATCTTATCAACCTTAGCAGCAGGCTGGGCAGGAATTAATCAAACCCAACTACGAAAAATTTTGGCTTATTCATCCACCGCCCACCTAGGCTGACTAATCTCCATCAGCCTTTATGCCCCCCACCTAGCCTTACTCACACTAGGAATCTATGTCCTAATAACTACAGCAGCCTTCTTAACCATTAAAACAACTTCATCTACAAAAATCAACATCCTCACACAATCTTGGTCAAAAAACCCAACAATAATAGCAGCTATAGTCTTAATTTTACTCTCCCTAGCCGGCCTCCCCCCACTTACAGGTTTCATACCCAAATGACTCATCTTGGAAGAATTGGCAAAACAAGAATTAGCTGTACCAGCCACCACACTTGCGATAAGCGCCCTGCTCAGCCTCTACTTCTATCTGCGACTTTGCTATTCTTCAACCCTAACCCTCTTTCCCACAACAACTAAACTTAAATCCCCCTGACACCGCCTCAATGTAAAACAAAATATGATTGCTATTACAACAATCTCAACCATGGCTATCACTCTCCTCCCACTTACACCCATGACACTAAACCTTGCTCGATTCTACTTTTAATTTTAACCCAAGAGGCTTAGGTTAACGTTAAACCAAGAGCCTTCAAAGCTCAAAATGGGAGTTAAAATCTCTCAGCCCCTGCATACCTTAAAACCTGCGAGACACTATCTCACATCTTCTGAATGCAACCCAGATACTTTAATTAAGCTAAGGCTTTTCTAGATGAGAAGGCCTCGATCCCACAAACTCCTAGTTAACAGCTAAGCGCTCAATCCAGCGAGCATTCATCTATCATTCCCCGCCCCCTTTAAAAAGGCGGGGAAAGCCCCGGCAAACTTTAATTTGCACCCTTGAACTTGCAATTCAATGAGCTCTTACTCCACGGGACTGGTAAGAAAAGGAATCAAACCTCTGTTCGTGGAGCTACAACCCACCGCCTCGACACTCGGCCATCCTACCTATGATAATTACCCGTTGAATATTTTCTACTAACCATAAAGATATCGGCACCCTTTACATAGTGTTTGGTGCCTGAGCTGGCATGGTTGGAACAGCCCTAAGTTTATTAATCCGAGCAGAGCTCGGTCAGCCGGGAGCACTACTTGGCGACGATCAAATTTATAATGTACTAGTGACTGCGCATGCTTTTGTCATAATCTTTTTTATAGTTATACCCATCATGATTGGAGGCTTTGGGAACTGACTGGTCCCGCTAATAATCGGCGCCCCAGACATAGCCTTCCCCCGAATAAATAACATAAGCTTTTGACTCCTACCCCCCTCCTTCCTCCTCCTCCTAGCATCGTCTGGTGTTGAAGCTGGGGCCGGGACTGGATGAACCGTCTACCCCCCTCTTGCCGGTAATAGCGCACATGCAGGGGCCTCTGTGGACCTAACTATTTTCTCACTACATCTAGCTGGTGTTTCCTCAATCCTGGGTGCAATCAATTTTATTACAACTATTATTAATATAAAACCCCCAGCCATTTCCCAGTATCAAACACCATTATTCGTTTGAGCCGTGCTGGTAACAGCCGTCCTCCTTCTCCTATCTCTGCCAGTTCTGGCCGCCGGAATTACTATGCTCTTAACCGACCGAAACCTTAACACCTCATTTTTTGATCCGGCAGGGGGAGGTGACCCCATCCTTTATCAGCACTTGTTTTGGTTCTTTGGCCACCCCGAGGTTTACATCCTTATTTTACCCGGCTTTGGAATGATCTCCCACATCGTTGCCTACTATTCGGGGAAAAAAGAACCCTTCGGCTACATGGGAATGGTTTGGGCTATAATAGCAATTGGCCTCCTAGGCTTTATCGTCTGAGCCCACCACATGTTTACTGTTGGTATAGATGTAGACACTCGAGCATATTTTACCTCTGCAACGATGATCATCGCAATCCCCACCGGAGTAAAAGTGTTTAGCTGATTAGCTACCCTGCACGGCGGCTCAATTAAATGGGAGACCCCCCTCTTCTGAGCACTAGGATTCATCTTCCTCTTCACAGTAGGTGGACTAACAGGAATCGTTCTTGCCAACTCCTCTCTAGATATTGCTCTACATGATACCTACTACGTCGTTGCACACTTCCACTATGTCTTATCAATAGGGGCTGTATTCGCTATTATAGGGGCCTTTGTCCACTGATTCCCCCTATTCTCAGGCTACACCCTCCACGGCACTTGAACAAAAATCCACTTTGGAGTTATATTCGTGGGAGTCAACCTGACTTTCTTCCCCCAACATTTCCTAGGACTGGCCGGCATGCCACGACGATACTCAGATTACCCTGACGCCTACACACTCTGAAACACAGTCTCATCCATTGGCTCCCTTATGTCCCTTATCGCCGTAATCATGTTCTTATTTATTCTATGAGAGGCCTTTGTTGCAAAACGGGAAGTAATGCACACCGAATTAACCTCTATGAACGCTGAATGGCTTCACGGCTGCCCTCCCCCTTATCACACCTTCGAGGAACCTGCTCTTGTTCAAGCCCTCAACGAGAAAGGAAGGAATCGAACCCCCTCATACTGGTTTCAAGCCAGTCGCATAACCACTTCTGCTTCTTTCTTCCAATGATACTAGTAAAAATTATTACGATGCCTTGTCAAGGCAAAATTGCAGGTTAGAGTCCTGCGTATCTTGTTCCTCTCACTTATGGCCCACCCTTCTCAACTAGGATTCCAAGACGCAGCTTCCCCCGTAATAGAAGAACTCCTTCATTTTCACGACCACGCACTAATAATCGTATTCTTAATTAGCACTCTAGTTCTCTACATCATTGTTGCTATAGTTTCTACCAAATTGACTAACAAATATATTCTAGACTCCCAAGAAATTGAGATTGTATGGACTATCCTGCCAGCAGTAATCTTATTTCTCATTGCTTTTCCATCCCTACGAATTTTATACCTTATAGATGAAATCAACAACCCCCACCTAACCGTAAAAGCCCTAGGCCACCAATGGTACTGAACATATGAATACACGGACTATCGAGCCCTTAACTTTGACGCATACATAATTCCAACTCAAGACCTAACCCCAGGACAATTCCGCCTACTCGAAACAGACCATCGCATGGTAATTCCTATAGAATCCCCGATCCGAGTTCTGATCTCCTCCGACGATGTCCTCCACTCCTGAGCCGTACCGGCTTTAGGTGTTAAAACAGACGCCATGCCAGGCCGATTAAATCAGACAGGCTTCATTGCTGCACGCCCCGGAGTTTATTACGGACAATGCTCTGAAATCTGTGGCGCTAATCACAGCTTTATACCAATTGTTGTTGAAGCTGTACCTCTAGAGCACTTTGAGAACTGATCATCTATCATACTTGACGCCTCGCTAGGAAGCTGTAAGGGTTCAGCATTAGCCTTTTAAGCTAAAAGTTGGTGGCTCCCAACCACCCCTTGTGACTATGCCGCAACTAATCCTCGACCCATGATTTTTGATTTTAATTCTATCTTGAATAGTTTTCCTAATCATCATCCCACCCAAAATTCTAAGTCACTACTTTAATAATGAACCAGAAATAACAACCTCGCATAGCCTAAAAACCTACGCCTGAACATGAATGTGGCACTAGCTTTTTTTGACCAATTTTCAAGTCCCACATTTTTAGGCATTCCTCTTATTGTAATTGCCATAGTCTTCCCATGAGTCCTCTTCCCCTCTCCCTCAAACCGCTGACTTAACAACCGACTAATTTCCCTACAAGGACAATTCTTTAACCGCTTCACTCAACAGCTCCTACTCCCCCTTAATTTTGGGGGACACAAATGAGCCCTATTCCTAACATCTTTAATGATGATACTTCTCTCAATTAATATACTGGGACTTCTACCATACACCTTCACACCAACAACCCAGTTATCGCTCAACATAGGACTTGCCGTCCCATTTTGACTGGCCACAGTAATTATTGGTTTACGAAACCAACCAACCGCTGCGCTAGCCCACCTACTGCCCGAAGGAACCCCGCTGCTTCTTATCCCCGTCCTTATTATCATCGAGACCATTAGTTTATTTATTCGCCCAATTGCCCTAGGTGTTCGACTAACGGCTAATTTAACGGCTGGGCACCTACTAATCCAACTTATTGCCACCGCAATTCCCGTTCTCATTACAACTATAGCTCCCGTAGCACTCCTAACATTTACGGTTCTCTTCCTGCTAACGGTTCTTGAAGTTGCAGTAGCCATGATCCAGGCATATGTCTTTGTACTCCTAGTAAGCCTTTATTTACAAGAAAACACTTATGGCCCACCAAGCACACGCATATCATATAGTTGACCCAAGCCCCTGACCCTTAACCGGCGCAGTAGCAGCTCTTTTACTCACATCAGGCCTTGCAGTTTGATTTCACTTCCACTCAACCGCATTAATAATCTTGGGTCTTATCCTCCTCTCCCTAACGATACTGCAATGATGACGTGATATCATTCGCGAAGGAACCTTCCAAGGTCACCACACACCTCCAGTTCAAAAAGGCCTACGATATGGCATAATCCTATTTATTACATCTGAAGTATTCTTCTTCCTAGGATTTTTTTGAGCCTTCTACCACTCTAGCCTTGCACCTACCCCCGAACTTGGCGGGTGCTGACCTCCTACAGGAGTAACCACACTTGACCCATTTGAAGTCCCCCTACTCAACACTGCAGTCCTTCTAGCATCCGGTGTCACAGTCACCTGAGCACACCATAGTCTAATAGAAGGAGAACGGAACCAAGCCATTCAAGCTCTCACCGTTACCATCCTCCTAGGTTTCTACTTCACTGCCCTCCAAGCCATGGAGTACTACGAAGCACCTTTTACGATTGCTGATGGCGTTTATGGCTCAACCTTCTTTGTTGCCACAGGCTTCCACGGCCTCCATGTTATTATTGGCTCCACATTCCTTCTAGTCTGCCTAATTCGACAGATCCAATTCCACTTTACCTCTGAACCCCATTTTGGATTCGAAGCGGCCGCCTGATACTGACACTTCGTAGATGTTGTATGACTTTTCCTCTACGTCTCTATCTACTGATGAGGCTCATAATTCTCTAGTACTAAGTTAGTACGAATGACTTCCAATCATTTAGTCTTGGTTAAAATCCAAGGAGGAATAATGAATCTAGTCTCAACCATCTTCCTGATTGCAATAGCCCTGTCCCTGTTACTCACAGTAGTTTCATTTTGACTTCCCCAGATAAACCCCGATTCTGAAAAACTCTCACCTTACGAGTGCGGATTTGACCCACTGGGGTCAGCCCGTCTCCCATTCTCCCTACGCTTCTTCCTAGTTGCCATCCTCTTCCTTCTTTTCGATCTGGAAATTGCCCTTCTTCTCCCCCTACCCTGAGGGAACCAACTACTGTACCCCCTAACTACCCTGTTCTGAGCCGCACTGATCCTTATTCTCCTAACGTTGGGATTGATCTATGAATGACTTCAAGGAGGGCTTGAATGGGCCGAGTAAGGGGTTAGTCCAACAAAGACCTCTGATTTCGGCTCAGAAAATTATGGTTAAAATCCATAACCCCCTTATGTCGCTTACTCAATTCAGCTTCTCTTCAGCTTTTATCCTAGGACTTATTGGCCTGGCCTTCCACCGGACCCACCTGTTGTCAGCCCTCTTGTGTTTAGAGGGTATAATGCTATCCCTCTTTACTGCTTTAGCCCTGTGAGCGCTACAACTGGAGTCATCCGTCTTCTCCGCTGCCCCAATACTTCTCCTCACCTTTTCTGCGTGTGAAGCCAGCGTGGGGCTAGCTCTCCTTGTTGCCACAGCACGCACTCATGGAACGGACCACCTACAAAACCTCAACCTCTTACAATGCTAAAAATTCTAACTCCGACTATTATACTTTTCCCCACCATCTGGCTATCAAGCCGAAAGTGACTATGAACCAACGTAATTGCACAAAGCCTCTTTATTGCACTTATCAGCCTGAGCTGACTTAAATGAGACTCAGAAACAGGATGATCTTCCTCTAACTTGCTCATAGGCACAGATCCCCTTTCCACACCCCTCCTAGTCCTGACTTGTTGACTCCTGCCACTAATAATCCTAGCAAGCCAAAATCATATTAAGCAAGAACCCCTAAGCCGGCAACAAGTGTACCTAACACTTATGGCCTCCCTACAAACCTTTCTTATTCTAGCATTCAGCGCAACCGAAATCATTATATTCTACGTGATATTTGAAGCAACACTAATCCCAACCCTAGTTATCATTACCCGATGAGGTAACCAAGCTGAACGCCTAAACGCCGGAACTTATTTTTTATTTTACACCTTAGCCGGCTCTCTTCCCTTACTCGTTGCCCTCCTCCTCCTTCAACGAGACACGAGCACCCTATCCTTACTGATCCTCCACTACTCACAAACCCCCGCTCTACTCACTTGAGCTGATAAAATTTGATGGGCCGGCTGCTTAATCGCCTTCCTCGTAAAAATACCCCTATACGGCCTCCACCTCTGACTCCCTAAAGCCCACGTAGAGGCCCCCGTAGCCGGGTCAATGATCCTGGCAGCAATCCTGCTAAAACTGGGAGGCTACGGCATGATCCGAATAACAGTCATCCTGGATCCCCTTACTAAAAATATAGCTTACCCATTCATTATTTTAGCCCTCTGAGGCATCATTATAACAGGCTCCATTTGTCTACGACAAACTGATCTAAAATCGCTTATCGCCTACTCATCCGTAAGCCACATGGGCCTCGTAGCAGCGGGAATTCTGGTTCAGACCCCATGAGGACTCTCAGGAGCAGTAATTTTAATAATTGCCCATGGCCTTGTCTCCTCAGCCCTCTTTTGTCTAGCCAATACAACTTACGAACGAACACACAGCCGAACAATAATCCTAGCTCGAGGGTTGCAAGTCCTCTTCCCCCTAACCGCCCTGTGATGATTTGTTGCCAACTTAGCCAACCTTGCTCTTCCACCCCTACCAAACTTAATAGGTGAATTAATAATTATAACAACCCTGTTCAACTGATCCAACTGAACAATTGCCCTCACCGGACTAGGCACCCTGATTACCGCCGCCTACTCCCTCCACCTCTTCCTTACGTCCCAACGGGGGCCATCCCCCACCCATGTACTAGGACTCCAGCCCTTCCACACACGAGAACACCTCTTAATTGCTCTCCATCTAATCCCCCTCATTCTTCTTATTTCTAAACCTGAACTGATGTGAGGATGATGCAGCTGTGAATATAGTTTAAGTAAAACATTAGATTGTGGTTCTAAAAATAAGGGTTAAAGTCCCCTTATTCGCTGAGGGAGGTCCTGAGACAGCAAAAACTGCTAATTTCTGCATCCGTGGTTAAACTCCGCGGCTCGCTCGCGCTTCTATAGGATAATAGTCTATCCATTGGTCTTAGGAACCAAAAACTCTTGGTGCAAATCCAAGTAGTAGCTATGCATGCCACACCCTTAATGTTCTCATCCTCCCTCATCTTAATACTAGGCATCCTCCTCTTCCCCCTCTCACTATCTTTGAGCCCCCTGCCTCAAAAACTGAGTGAGCCTACCACCCATGTAAAAACAGCCGTAAGCACTGCATTCTTTGTTAGCCTACTCCCCCTCTTTATTTTTATTGACCAAGGCTCAGAAAGCATTATAACCAACTGAAACTGAATAAATACCCTAAGCTTCAACATCAATATTAGTTTCAAGTTTGACCACTACTCCCTAATCTTCTTACCTATTGCCCTTTTTGTCACCTGATCCATCCTAGAATTTGCATCCTGGTACATACATTCTGACCCCTATATAAACCGTTTTTTCAAATACCTTCTCCTCTTCCTTGTAGCCATAATCATCCTAGTTACTGCCAATAATATATTCCAGCTCTTTATTGGCTGAGAAGGCGTAGGAATTATGTCCTTTTTACTAATTGGCTGATGGTATGGACGTGCCGACGCGAATACAGCAGCCCTGCAGGCAGTCCTATACAACCGAGTCGGAGACATCGGACTGATTCTATGCATGGCCTGAATAGCAACAAACTTAAACTCATGAGAACTTCAACAAATCTTTATTTTGTCAAAAGAATTTGATACAACCATCCCCCTCCTTGGTCTAGTCCTAGCTGCCACAGGAAAGTCGGCCCAATTTAGCCTCCACCCATGGCTTCCTTCAGCTATAGAAGGACCCACCCCCGTCTCAGCCTTACTCCACTCAAGCACAATAGTCGTAGCAGGAATTTTTCTCTTAATTCGACTCCACCCCTTAATAGAAAATAATCAACTTATCCTCACTACCTGCCTCTGCCTAGGGGCCCTAACAACCCTATTTACTGCTACCTGCGCTTTGACCCAAAATGATATTAAAAAGATTGTAGCCTTTTCTACATCAAGTCAACTAGGCCTAATAATGGTTACTATTGGCCTCAATCAGCCTCAACTAGCGTTCCTTCACATCTGCACCCACGCCTTTTTTAAAGCAATACTTTTCCTCTGCTCCGGCTCAATTATCCACAGCTTGAATGACGAACAAGATATTCGGAAAATAGGAGGCCTTCACAAACTTTTACCAACCACCTCCTCCTGCTTAACCATTGGAAGCCTCGCCCTGGTTGGAACCCCCTTCCTCGCAGGCTTCTTTTCAAAAGATGCCATCATTGAAGCCCTAAACACCTCCTACCTAAACGCCTGAGCTCTAATTATTACTATCATTGCCACTTCTTTCACTGCATTATACAGTCTTCGAATCATTTTTTCTGCAGTTAAAGGGTCCCCACGATTCCTCCCACTTTCCCCCATTAATGGAAACAACCCAACCCCAATTAATCCAATTAAACGCCTAGCCTGAGGAAGCATCATTGCTGGACTAATCATCTCATCTAACTTCTTACCCTCAAAAACTCAAGTCATAACTATACCTCTTTTTTACAAACTTTTAGCACTCTTAGTGACAATTGCCGGTTTCCTAGCTGCTATAGAACTAGCAGAATTAACCTCAAAACAGCTTAAAGCTACTCCAATTATCCCCCTACACAACTTCTCAAATATACTAGGATTCTTCCCACAAATTATTCACCGCTTAATACCTAAGCTTGGCCTGACCCTGGGACAACTTATTGCCACACAACTCCTTGATCAAACCTGATTCGAAAAATGAGGCCCTAAAGGAATTGCATCCACACAGACTAAAATGTCCGTATATGCTAGCGACCCGCAACGAGGCATGATCAAGACCTATTTAACCAGCTTCCTCCTTACTATTGCCCTAGCCACTCTCTTCGTTATTCTCTAAACTGCTCGAAGAGCCCCACGACTTAAACCCCGAGTCAACTCTAAAACAGCAAAAAGAGTTAACAACAGCCCCAAGCCTCCTATTATTAATACCGGCCCCCCAGAAGAAAACAATAGGGCAACCCCCGCAGTCTCGGTTCGAAGGACATAAAAATCCTTCTCATCCATGACAAACCAGATCCCGCCTCACCCCTCATTTACGTATCAACCCACTCCCCCCACTCCCAATGTGTACACCAAGACATACCCGATAACTGACTGATCCCCTCAACTTTTAGGGTAAGGTTCTGCCGCTAAAGCCGCTGAATAAGCAAACACAACAAGCATTCCCCCCAAATAAATTAAAAATAACACCAAAGATAAAAAAGACCCACCGTGCCCAACCAAAATACCACAACCCACCCCTGCCGCTACAACTAACCCCAGCGCAGCAAAATAAGGCGCCGGATTAGATGCTACCGCTACTATACTAACCACTAAACCTGATAAGAATAAATAAAGAAAGAAACTCATGATTCCCGCTTGGATTTTAACCAAGACCTGTGACTTGAAAAACCACTGTTGTATTCAACTACAAGAACCTAATGGCCAGCCTACGAAAAACACACCCGCTCATTAAAATTGTAAACGATGCATTAATTGACCTACCGGCCCCAGCAAGTATTTCAACATGATGAAACTTTGGTTCCCTACTTCTCCTTTGCTTAATAACACAAATCTTAACCGGACTATTTTTAGCTATACACTACACCTCTGATGTTTCCACAGCCTTCTCATCCGTCGCTCACATCTGCCGAGACGTAAATTACGGCTGAATTATCCGAAACCTACATGCTAACGGAGCATCATTTTTCTTCATCTGTATCTACTTCCACATTGGACGAGGCCTTTACTATGGATCCTATTTTTATAAAGAAACATGAAATATTGGAGTTGTTCTTCTCCTCCTCGTTATAATAACCGCATTCGTTGGCTATGTTCTACCATGAGGGCAAATATCCTTCTGAGGCGCCACAGTCATTACAAACCTCCTCTCCGCAGTACCCTACATGGGAGACGCACTAGTACAATGGATCTGAGGGGGCTTCTCTGTTGATAATGCAACTCTAACCCGATTTTTTGCCTTCCACTTCCTTCTCCCATTTATTGTCGTAGCAGCAACACTCCTTCATGCACTCTTTCTTCACGAAACAGGCTCTAATAACCCAACAGGCCTAAACTCAGACGCGGACAAAATCCCCTTTCACCCGTACTTTTCTTACAAAGACCTCCTTGGATTTGTTATTCTTCTTGCCTTACTCGCATCCCTAGCCCTATTCTCCCCCAACCTCCTGGGCGACCCAGAAAACTTCACACCAGCCAACCCCCTAGTCACCCCACCCCATATTAAACCCGAATGATACTTCCTGTTTGCCTACGCCATCCTCCGATCTATTCCTAACAAACTCGGCGGAGTTCTAGCACTCCTATTCTCTATTCTTGTCCTTATAGTTGTACCACTTCTTCACACATCAAAACAACAAAGCTTAACATTCCGACCCCTAACACAGATTCTATTCTGAGCCTTAATCGCAGATGTAGCTATTCTAACCTGAATTGGAGGAATGCCAGTCGAACACCCATTTATTATCATTGGCCAAATTGCCTCAGTATTTTACTTCTCCTTATTCCTTGTCCTCATACCCCTGACTGGCCATATAGAAAACAAACTTCTCAAATAACTCCGCCCTAGTAGCTTAATCCCTAAAGCACCGGTTTTGTAACCCGAAGACGGAGGTTTAATTCCCCCCTAGAGCCAGAAAAGAAAGACTTTAACTCTCACCACTATCTCCCAAAGATAGCATCCTACCTAGACTATTTTCTGCAAATCAAACATCACTATAGAGTTGCGGCGTAGCTGCAACCATATAAATAATGAAACACGCAGTGAAAGATCAGCTAACCTAAGCTATTGGGCTCATCCCCCAGAAATGAAGGTTAAAGCCCTTCTCTTTCAACAACAA